ATTATTTATATGAAAGCTAATCGAAGATGGGGCAGGAATGCTTTAAGGTAATTATCTCCCTCTAATTTGAAAATTACCCCGCCAACCCCCTACTCTCAATTTTTTTAGCCATTTTTGCCGCCAAAACACGAATTTTTTGGCTATTTTTTACAAAAATTCGTGTTTTGGCGAAGAGTGGCTAAAGGAAATTGATTACAAATTGAAAAAAAATGCTATTATAATAAGAATTTAATTATAATACGAGGGTTACCTATAAACCTATTATGATTATAGAATAGAGGCAAATAGGGTTCATTTATTATATATTAAATTCTTATTATATAATAAATAAATATATAAGTATACTTACATATTATTATAATTATTTATATTTATATAAATTATTTATATATTATATAACTATAACCTATATTAAATTAAATAAGTATAATAATATAAATAACTTATATTAAATAATAAGGTGTACATGTTATATAAATTATTTATATTAACATAGGTCAATGAACGTATAAAATTTTATATTTTATATAGGAAAAATATTTACCCATCATTTTTATATTAATAATACTCCTCATTTAGTCAGTAAAAAAATGAGGAGTATTATTTATAGTTGTTATGGAAATGCTAGAATTTTTCTGGCTTTTCAATAATTTTGAATTATTGTGTTGAATGTTTAGACCGTTGTTTTAAAATGTTATAGTTAAAATAGGGAAATTGAATTTAATGTCTGATGTTGATATTGGACATTTAGATTTGAATTGTCTTGATTATCATTATTTACTGGGGCGGTAGGTAATGATTGAAATAATTAATGAGGAAGGTGGCTACTAATGTTAGTTCATATAATGTTAATGTTGTCTATGCTTGTCGGGGGATCTAGTGGGGTATTATAATAAATATGGCCGGGATTGCAGAGTCATAGGCATATAAATTTAGAGGCTTGTTTAACAAAAAGTTTTATTCTTGTTTAGAAGTTGACATTAGGTTTGGTTTACATGTAAATTTTAGTGGATAGAGGAGTATATCGGTTAATAATTTATTCTTAATGAATTGATTATTGGATAGAGCAGTGTTTAGTATTATAAATTGAGGAGATTTAGATTTAGTGAATTTGTTAGTATCGGCCAAAATCGTGCCAGCCGCCGCGGTTATACGGGGGATACAAGTTAACCTTTTTTGATTTGAAGTTAAATGATTTTATGGCCGGGAGAGGATTCTTAAATGTATTTTTAGGTGAAATTTTAATGTATTGATAGTTATTTTGAGGTTTGTAAGTTAGTTGAGGCTGAGAAATTTAAGGATTTAAACTAGGATTAGATACCCTATTATTTTAAATGTAAATTAATTTATCGGAGTAGTAGTAGTTAGGTTCTTGAAACTCAAAGAATTTGGCGGTGTTTTAGTCCCTTCAGAGGAACCTGTCCCGTAATCGATATTCCTCGTTATATCTTACTTGTTCAGGTTTTTGCAGTTTGTATACCGCCGTCGTCAGAATGTCCTAGCAGGGGAGCAATTTTCCTAAGTTTCTAAAATATGAGATGTCAGGTCAAGGTGCAGCTAATGAATAAGTGGAGATGGGTTACAATAAGTTGATTTAAATGGATAGTGGTCTGAAATAATAGGTTGCTTGAAGGTGGATTTGACTGTAATTGTTAGTATGGAATAGCTGTGAATTATTTTAAGGCTCTAAAGCATGCACACATCGCCCGTCGCTCTCATTATTTAAGGTGAGATAAGTCGTAACATAGTAGATGTACCGGAAGGTGTATCTGGAAAGATTTACAAGGTGGAGCTTGATTAGTTAAGCGTCTCATTTACACTGAGAAATTGTCTGTGCGAGTCAGATTATCTTGACTGGAAATGAGAAATTAACTGTATATATTAGGGAGTGGTTTTGTAGAATTGGATAGGAATTAATTAAAGCATTATTAAGGAGGAAAAGATAGAAATTAGGTGTTATTGAGTATTGGAAAGAGAAAAAATTAATTGAGTTATAGTGAATTATTTGTACTGTGAAGGAGTATTTGAAATATAATGAATAATGAGTTGAGTAAAGTAGTTTTAACTGAGTGTACCTTTTGTATCAGGGTTGATTAAAAATTTTATAGGGATCTAATGTTTATCTCGATTTGAAAAGTGCAAATCTATGTTGTAAGTTAATGTAGAATAATTATTTATAAAAATAGATTAGAGATGAAATGTCATTCGTTTTTCAAGATATCTAGTTTTTTAAGAAATGAATTTAATTCAGTTATTTAATTGTAGTATATCATTAATGGATTGGTCTATAAGTTAAGTAATAATGACTTGGGGGATAAGCTCTGAGTTATATATTATAATTTTTGGGAATTAAAGTTATTTAGGCTTAGAATTAGCCATAATTGGAAAAGTGTTATAATTTAATTTTATTATTAAATAATTTTGTATAATTTAAGGTGTTGAAGATTAAAATAAAACACGGAATTTTAGAGTGTTAGAAATAATGATTAAATTAGTATAGGGGATGAAATGTATAGTTGATGGATGAAAAACGGAAGGTTGCTTTAAGGAACTAGGCAAATTAGTGCTCGCCTGTTTAACAAAAACATGTCTTTATGATGATAATTTAAAGTCTGACCTGCCCACTGATAAGTAATTGAAGGGCCGCGGTATTTTGACCGTGCAAAGGTAGCATAATCATTAGTCTTTTAATTGAAGGCTGGAATGAATGGTCGGACGAGGCATTGACTGTCTCATTGTGAGTGATTCTAGAATTTAACTTTTGGGTGAAAAGGCTTAAATGAGTTTAGAGGACGAGAAGACCCTATAGATCTTTATATTAAATTTATTATAAATAGTTTGGTTGGATGAATTTTAGGAGTGAATTTAGTATTTTGTTGGGGTGACAGGAAGATAGAGATAACTCTTTTTTATTAAATACACTGATTTGTGAAAAGTATGATCCATGTTTCGTGATTATAAGACTCAGTTACCTTAGGGATAACAGCGTAATCTTTTTAGAGAGTTCTTATCGACAAAAAGGGTTGCGACCTCGATGTTGGATTAAGGTAAAGTTTGGGTGCAGAAGCTTGAATTTTAGGTCTGTTCGACCTTTAAATCCTTACATGATCTGAGTTCAGACCGGCGTGAGCCAGGTCGGTTTCTATCCTTAAAATTTGAAAAATATTTTAGTACGAAAGGACCAAATATTGCAATTGATTTGCTATGAGGGGATGTTAAATAACAGTAGATCTATTTTGGCAGAAAAGTGCAATGGATTTAGAATTCAAGTATGTAAAGTTGATTTACAAATAGAACTTGTTTAAATATGAATTTATTTTGCCTCTAATTGGAAGACTATTATTGATTATTTGTGTGCTGGTGGGGGTGGCTTTTTTGACTTTGTTGGAACGAAAGGTTTTGGGGTATATTCATATTCGTAAAGGGCCGAATAAAGTGGGATTTGTAGGTATTCCACAACCTTTTAGAGATGCTATTAAGTTGTTTACTAAGGAACAGACTTATCCGGTTGTGTCTAATTATTTGCCCTATTATTTTTCTCCGGTATTTACCTTGTTTTTGGCATTATTGGTATGGATGATAATGCCCTATTTTACGGGGATATTTATATTTGAGGTGGGTTTATTATTTTTTCTTTGCTGTACTAGTTTAGGTGTGTATACTGTAATAATTGCGGGATGATCCTCTAATTCTAATTATGCTTTATTAGGGGGCCTTCGGGGAGTGGCTCAGACTATTTCCTATGAGGTAAGATTAGCTTTGATTCTATTATCATTTGTTTTTTTAATTAATGGATATTGTGCTGAGGAGTTTGGGAAGTTTCAAGAATTTATATGGTTTTTGGTTTTGACCTTTCCCTTGGCCCTTAGATGATTTGCTTCGTGTTTAGCGGAAACTAATCGAACACCATTTGATTTTGCTGAAGGGGAATCAGAGCTTGTGTCAGGTTTTAATGTGGAGTATAGAAGTGGAGGGTTTGCTTTAATTTTTTTGGGGGAATATGCTAGAATTTTGTTTATGAGAATGTTATTTGGGGTTTTGTTTTTAGGATGTGATGTTTATAGCTGATTATTCTTTATTAAGTTGGCGTTTATTGCTTTTGCTTTTATTTGAGTGCGTGGGACTTTGCCACGGTTTCGGTATGATAAATTAATATATTTAGCTTGAAAGAGATTTTTACCCTTATCTTTAGGGTATTTGATTTTATTTAGAGGTTTAAGGGTATATGTGGGGCTACTATAAGTAGTGTATATTTTTAGGTAAAGTTAATAGAAGGTTTAAACCTCTGAATTATGCTTTCAAAACATACGCTTTATTTAAGCTAATTAACTAATCTAGGAGATTATCCCAAATTATAGAGATAATTGGGTTGAGTAGATAATATGAGAAATAGAGCACGGTGAGGATTTGCCCTACGAGGATGTATGGATCTTCGACTGGGCGGGCTCCAATTCATGTCAGGAGGATGACAATTACTAGGAGTGACCAAAAAAGAAGTTGATTGATTGGATAAAATTGTGTGCCTCGAAATTTACTTTTAGTAGAGAAGGGTAGAATAAAAAGAATTGCGATGGATAAAACGAGGGCGATCACCCCTCCTAGCTTATTGGGAATCGACCGGAGGATAGCGTAGGCGAAGAGGAAGTATCACTCAGGTTGAATATGTACAGGGGTGACAAGGGGATTTGCGGGAGTGAAGTTATCTGGGTCTCCTAGTATGTAAGGTTCAAGTAGAGTGAGTATGGTTAAAAACATGAGAGTTAAGATGAATCCGACGATATCCTTAAAGGAGAAGTAGGGGTGGAAGGGAATTTTATCTACGTCTCTATTGATTCCCAGGGGATTGTTGGACCCTGTTTGATGAAGAAAAAGGAGGTGAACTATAACCGCGGCGGCTACAATGAAGGGTAGGACAAAATGGAAGGTGAAGAATCGGGTTAGGGTTGCATTGTCTACTGCGAATCCCCCTCAAACCCATTGAACTAAATCAATCCCCAGGTAGGGGATTGCGGAGAGGAGGTTGGTAATGACAGTTGCTCCTCAGAAAGATATTTGTCCTCATGGTAGGACGTAGCCTATAAAAGCTGTTCCTATAACGAGGAATAGGATAATTACACCGATTATTCAGGTGTGGAGAAACATATAGGATCCATAATATATACCCCGTCCTGTGTGGAGATACAGGCAGATAAAAAAGAATGAAGCTCCGTTGGCGTGAAGGGTCCGTAAGAATCAACCATAGTTTACATCTCGGCAGATGTGGGCAATTCTGTTGAAGGCTAGATCAATGTGGGCTGTAAAATGTATAGCAAGGAATAGACCCGTGGCGATTTGAACAATGAGACATAGACCCAGAAGGGAACCGAAGTTCCATCATGCTGAGATATTGATTGGAGCGGGGAGGTCTACGAGTGCGTTGTTGGCAATTTTAAATAAGGGGTGATTTAGGCGTATAGGTTTATTCATTAGTTTTTAAGGCGTAGAGGCCCCTTGAGAATTCTTGTTACTTTTACTACGGCAATCAGTGTCAGAAATAGATATAATACTAATATTAGAGTTAGCAAGTTGGTTGGATTATTGTAGAGTTTTATAAGAGGGAAGGCGGTTTCTAGATGGTGGGGCTGGGCAACGGAGGCCTGAAGATCAATATTTATAGTGGAGTGAGTTAGTGCGAATGGGTCAAGGGCAATAAAGATGATTCAAGCTAGGGAAAGGGGGATTAAGGCACTGAGTAAGGTCAGTAATGAGAGAGAGAATATTTCATTAGAAGCTAATCTTGTAACATAGATAAAGAGAACTAATAATCCCCCTAAAAATACTAGAAATAAGATATAGGAAAATCAGAATCTTTGGGTTAAAAACCCCGCAATTAATGTTACTAGAAAGGTTTGTAAAAGAAGTATTAGCCCTATAGCTAAGGGGTGAGATATTTGGGTGAAAATAAATGCTAGGATGGAGCTGGAGAATATAAGGAATAAGTTTAGGATGCAGAGAATAGTTTATGAAAATATTAGTTTTGGGGATTAATGATAGGGGTAAAAATCTCTTTCTCTGAAAGTTTTAGAAGGTTGTTTCCTTATTTTTGGTTTACAAGACCAGGGTTTTATTTAAACTACTAAAACTAATGTTAAGATCATTGAGTTGGGTATTTCCTTTATTGTTATTTGTGTGTGGGGGATGAGTATTTACGTCTAAACGAAAGCATTTGTTACTGACTTTGTTGAGTTTAGAATTTATAGTATTAAGATTGTTTTTATTTTTATTTATGTTTTTAAATATTATAGCTTATGAGCTGTTTTTTAGTATGGTTTTTTTGACTTTTTCAGTGTGTGAGGGGGCCTTAGGTTTATCCATTTTGGTTTCCATAATTCGTACTCATGGTAATGATTATTTTCAATCTTTTAGCTTATTGCAATGTTAAAGTTATTAATTAGATTGATATTTGTGATTCCCTTATGTTTTATTAATCAGGGGTGGTGGATGGTTCAGTCAATCTTGTTTTTTATAGTGTTTATGTTTATGTTGATAAATATAACTGGGCCTTTTTTTATGGGCTTAAGCTATTTTATGGGATATGATGCTTTATCTTATGGATTAATTTTATTAAGACTGTGGATCTGTGCTTTAATAATCACTGCGAGTGAGTCCGTGAGTCGGTCTAATAACCAAAGGGGGTTTTTTTTATTAATGATTTTATTGTTATTAGGATTTTTGGTTTGTACATTTAGTAGTATGAATCTGTTTTTATTCTATTTATTTTTTGAGAGCAGATTGGTACCAACTCTATTTCTTATTTTGGGGTGGGGGTATCAACCTGAACGCTTACAAGCTGGTGTATATTTATTGTTTTACACTTTGTTGGCTTCTCTCCCCCTATTAATTGGTGTGTTTTATTTACAAAGTAGTCAGCTTTCTTTATTTATACCTATGAATATGAAGACAGATCTGTGTGGTATGTTAGTATATTTGAGATTGGTGATGGCATTTTTGGTGAAAATGCCAATGTTTTTAGTCCATTTATGATTACCTAAGGCCCACGTGGAGGCCCCAGTATCAGGTTCTATGATTTTGGCGGGGGTGTTATTAAAGTTGGGGGGATACGGTTTGTTGCGTGTTTTTAGTGTTTTGACAAAGTCGGGACTAAGTTTTAATTTTATTTGAGTCTCTGTTAGTTTGGTTGGGGGCGCTTTGGTAAGATTGATTTGTTTGCGTCAAACGGATTTGAAGGCATTGATTGCTTATTCATCTGTTGCTCACATAGGGATTGTTCTAGGGGGTTTAATAACTATATCATATTGGGGATTTAGTGGATCATTTACTTTAATAATTGCTCACGGTTTGTGCTCGTCTGGTCTTTTTTGTTTAGCTAATATTTCTTATGAGCGTACAGGGAGTCGTAGATTATTAATTAATCGTGGGTTGATAAATTTTATACCAAGAATGACTTTATGGTGATTTTTATTAAGATCTACTAATATAGCAGCTCCCCCGTCTCTCAATTTGGTGAGAGAGATTGGGTTACTTAATAGTTTGGTGGGATGAACTTGGGTAAGAATAGTAATGTTGAGTTTGGTTTCGTTTTTTAGAGCTGCTTATACGCTATATCTTTATTCGTATAGTCAACATGGAAAATTTTATGCTGGTTTATATGCTTGTGCGGGAGGCTATGTTCGAGAGTATTTACTTTTATTTTTACATTGAGTTCCTTTGAATTTACTGATCTTGAAAAGTGAGCCTTGTATGCTGTGATTGTAAAGGGTACTTGGGTAGTTTAATGAAAATTCTGATTTGTGGCATCAGGGATACAGGAGGGTTCTTGTCTTAGGTTGTGTTGAAGTCTTTATCTATTTGTTTGGTTAGTTTTTTTGTCTTATTTATTTCATCTTTGGTATCTGTTATTATGGGTTTTTATTTTGTTAGTCAGGATTGGGTGATTTTTATCGAATGAGAGGTTTTGGCATTAAATTCTTCTAGAATTGTTATGACTTTTTTGTTTGATTGAATATCCTTGATTTTTATAGGATTTGTCTTATTTATTTCATCTTTGGTAATCTTTTATAGTCGAGAGTATATGGGGGGCGATTTTGATATTAATCGTTTTATTTTGCTTGTGTTGATATTTGTGTTGTCCATGATGTTTTTGATTATTAGCCCAAATTTAATCAGAATTTTGTTGGGATGAGATGGGTTAGGATTAGTCTCTTATTTGCTAGTAATTTATTATCAAAATGTTAAGTCTTACAATGCGGGCATGCTTACAGCCCTATCAAATCGAATTGGTGACGTGGCTTTATTACTGGCTATTGCCTGGATATTAAATTTTGGTAGATGGAATTATGTTTATTATCTGGAAGCTGCAGCTGGAAGTCTGGAGATAAAGGTTGTAGGAGCGTTGGTTGTTTTGGCAGCTATGACGAAGAGAGCTCAAATTCCTTTTTCTTCTTGACTTCCAGCTGCTATAGCAGCCCCAACACCGGTATCGGCATTGGTGCATTCTTCAACCCTTGTGACTGCTGGGGTATACTTGTTAATTCGTTTTAATGCCCTATTAGTAGGAAATTGGTTAGGTAGATTTTTATTATTATTTGCAGGGCTAACAATGTTTATGGCTGGATTGGGGGCTAATTTTGAGTTTGATTTAAAAAAAATTATTGCCCTTTCTACCCTTAGTCAGTTAGGGCTAATGATAAGAATTTTGGCCATAGGATTTCCTACCTTAGCTTTTTTCCATCTTTTAACACATGCTTTATTTAAGGCGTTGTTGTTTATGTGTGCAGGGGCAATTATTCATAATATAAAGGATTCTCAAGATATTCGATTTATAGGGGGGTTGGTCAAACAAATACCTCTTACCGCGGCCTGTCTAAATCTTTCTAATTTGGCGTTGTGCGGAGCTCCGTTCTTGGCAGGGTTTTATTCTAAGGACTTAATTTTAGAGATTGTATCTCTAAATTATATCAATAATTTAAGATTCGTTTTGTATTTTTTTTCTACAGGGTTAACGGTATGTTATTCCCTCCGTTTGGTTTATTTTTCTATAAGCGGAGATTTTTATAGAAGAGCTTTGCATCCTCTGAATGATGAGGGTTGAACAATACTGCGAGGTATATTAACGTTGATAGTAATGGCTGTATTGGGGGGTAGAATGTTAAGATGAGTGTTATTCCCTACACCATCAATAATTTGTTTGCCTTTATATTTGAAGATGATAGCGTTAAATGTGAGAATTTTAGGGGGTTGAGTAGGATATGAATTGGCGAAGTTCTCTTTAAGTTATGATCTTGTTTCACTTAAAATGTCCTTTTTTTCAAGATTTGTTGGTTCGATGTGGTTTTTACCTTTTATCTCTACCTATGGGGTAAGCAGCATGCCCCTGCTGGTGGGAGGCAAGGTTTTGAAATCGTTTGATCAGGGATGAAGTGAGTATTGCGGGGCACAGGGATCTTATCAGGTGTTTGTAAATTGGTCTCGTTGAAATCAGGGTTGACAGAATAATGATTTGAAAACTTATTTGATTGGTTTTTTCTTATGAGTCATTGTTTTATTAATCTTGACATTTTTATACTTGAATAGCTCAGAGGTAGAGCGCGGCGTTGAAGTTGCCGAGGGGATTGATTAAATCTTTAAGTAAAGGGTTAATTATAAAAGATTTTCTTTATTTTTACAGTGAAAATGTAATGTTTTATTTTAAACTATATAAATGAGGAAGGTAAACGGAGTTCAACCGTTAAAGATAGAAGTTAGCAGCTTCTTCTTGAGCGTCACGTTCCCTTAATTGGAATTCTAGATTCAATGGTATCATTAACAGTGATAGGCCGCTATTTTGGCTTCAATTAAAAGTAAGGATAAATGAATATCTAGAGTCAGGTCGAAACTGAATGCAAAATTAGTCGCTTCTCACTTAAGACAGATTGAATAAATCAATACTTTTTGGATGCAAACCAAATGTTATAATTAACTACAGTCCCTATTCTGCTCATTCTAGGGCACCCTGATTTCATTCATGATAGAGACCCACCAGCAGGATGATTAAGAAAAATGTCCCCACTAGTAGTCAAGAAGTTAGATTGGAAATAGGTAGAATTATAATTAGAGGGAGGAGTAGGGCGATTTCAACGTCAAAAATTAAAAAGATGACTGCAATGAGAAAAAAGCGTAGGGAAAAGGGTAGTCGGGATGATCTTTTAGGGTCAAATCCGCATTCAAAGGGTGATCTTTTTTCACGATCTGAAAAGGATTTTTTGGAGAGTAATGAGGCCAAGATCATTACAATAATACAAATTAATAAAATGATTGCTCCTGTGAGTAAGATTCTTATGATTACCTATTCTGAGATATTGCTCAGACCTTTTGATTGGAAGTCAAATATACGTGTTATATTAAATAGGTAGATTTTATCTACCTCATCAGTAAATGGAAATATATAAGAATAGTCACACTACATCAACAAAATGTCAGTATCAGGCGGCAGCCTCAAATCCGAAGTGGTGATTGGAAGAGAAATGAGATCGTGAGTGTCGGAGGAGACAAATTAGGAGGAATGAGGTCCCGATGATTACGTGAAGTCCATGAAAGCCTGTTGCTACAAAAAATGTAGAGCCGTATACGGCGTCAGAAATTGTGAACGGAGCTTCAATATATTCGTATGCTTGAAGAATTGTGAAGTAAACCCCAAGAATGACTGTGAAAAATAATCCTTGGAGGGCTTGAGTATGGTTGTTTTCTATTAATCTATGGTGAGCTCATGTGACAGTAACCCCTGAAGCGAGTAAAATTGCTGTATTGAGAAGGGGGATTTGTAGGGGATTAAATGGTGTGATGCCCGTAGGGGGTCAAATTGCTCCCAATTCTCCGGTGGGGGAGAGTCTTCTGTGGAAGAAGGCTCAAAAAAATCTGATGAAGAAAAATACTTCAGAGGTAATAAAGAGAATTATTCCTCATCGGAGACCCAGGATAACAGGGAGGGTGTGGAGCCCTTGGAATGTACCCTCTCGGGTAATATCCCGTCATCACTGGATTATTGTTAGACTTATGATGATTAATCCTAGAATTAATAGGGAGGTGTTGTAGTGATGGAATCACTTGACTAGCCCTGAGACAGTTGCCAGGGCTCCGATCGCTCCAGTGAGTGGTCAAGGACTTTGATCAACTAGATGATAAGGGTGATTAGCGTGTGTGGACATTAGTTAATTAACTTCTCTGGCATAGAGGGTACTTAAAACGGCAAAAACATAAGATTGAATTATGGCAACTGCTGACTCGAGAATTAATAGGGCGATTTGTGCGATTAGAAGGAGAGAGAGAATGGAGTAAGTAAGCGAAGGACCAGTATTTCCTAACAAAGTGAGTAGTAAATGACCTGCAATTATATTAGCAGCCAATCGAACTGCTAGAGTTCCCGGACGAATAATGTTGCTGATAGTTTCGATACATACTATAAATGGTATAAGAATTGCGGGGGTCCCTTGAGGGACTAAGTGAGCAAATATATGTTGAGTATGATTGATTCATCCATAGACTATGAAACTAAGTCACAGGGGTAGAGCAAGAGATAGGGTCAAGGTTAAGTGACTCGTTCTTGTAAAAACATATGGGAAAAGTCCAAGGAAATTGTTGAATAAAATTAAGGAAAATAGGGAGATAAATATAAATGTTCTGCCTAGATGACCTGCGGGTCCTAGAAGGGTTTTGAATTCGAGGTGTAGGGTGAGAAGAATTTTTCTTCAAATTAAATTGTATCGGGAGGGGATAAATCAATAAAGAGAGGGGATTAGTATTAGACCTAATAAGGTGCTTAGTCAATTTAGGGAAAAGTTGAATACTCTAGTGGAGGGATCAAAAACTGAGAATAGATTAGTTATCATTTTCAAGTTAGTGGGTTTTGATTAATTTTTAGGTTGTCTTGAGCCTGCGGGGCATGGGGTAGAAATACAAAAAAGTTGATTGCGTTGAATAGAAATAAGATAGCTGAAAATGTGAAAAATAATAATAATCATCTGATGGGGGCTATTTGTGGGATTAAAGAATACTAGATTTATACTAGTTATGTTAGTTTGACATACTAAGGTTATACTTTAACTAATTCTTTCATCAGAAGTAATTGCTAAATTACTATTAAATGGTTTAAGAGACCAATACTTGCTTTCAGTCATCTGATGATGCCTGGCTTAGTGAAGAGATTCAGTTAATAAAAATATTTGCGGGAACGCTTTCAATGACGATAGGCATAAAGCTGTGATTGGCCCCGCAAATTTCAGAGCATTGCCCGTAGAAGACACCGGGACGGCTAATAAGAAAACTTGTTTGATTTAGTCGCCCCGGTGTCCCGTCTACCTTTACCCCAAGGGCGGGCACTGTTCATGAGTGTAGAACATCAGCGGCTGTGACAAGAACTCGAACTTGTGTATTTATAGGTAATGCGGCTCGGTTATCAACGTCTAGTAGACGGAATCCCCCGGCTGTTATTTCATTATAAGGAGTTATGTAAGAGTCAAATTCTACTTGGTTAAAATCGGAGAATTCATAACTTCAGTACCATTGATGACCAATAGTTTTTAGGGTGATTGAAGGGCTTCTGACTTCATCCAGTAGATACAGGAGACGTAGAGAGGGTAGGGCAATAAAAATTAATGTAACTGCAGGGAGGATTGTTCAGATGATTTCAATAGTTTGTCCATCGAGTAAATATCGATGAATATTAATATTGAAAAATAGAGTTGTTATTAAATATCTAACTATGGTTGTAATTATGATGAGAATAAGAAGGGTATGATCATGAAAAAAGGTTAGTTGTTCTATGAGAGGGGAGGCTCTGTCTTGAAGACTTAGATTAGCTCATGTTGCCATTAATATTCTAATAAAAGAGTAGCTCTTTATATATGGAGCTTAAATCCATTGCACTTTTCTGCCATATTAGAAACCTGTTAAAAGAGGGAGTTCGGCGTAGCTGTGCTCTGCTGGTGGGAGATTTTGAAATCATTCAATCGAGCTAGTTATTTGAAGGGGAAAAAGGACAGTCCGGTTTGAGGTTATGCTTTCTCAAACAATGAAAAGTAGCATAAGGACGCCAATAAAAGAGATAGTTGAACCAATAGATGAAACTACATTTCAGGATGTGTAAGCATCTGGATAGTCTGAATATCGTCGAGGTATACCAGCTAGCCCCAGAAAGTGTTGGGGAAAGAAGGTTATATTAACCCCTAGAAACATTACAGCAAATTGAATTTTTAGTCAGTGGGGGTTTATAGTCAGCCCAGTAAATAAGGGGTATCATTGAATGAAGCCCCCCATAATTGCGAAAACTGCTCCCATAGAAAGGACATAGTGGAAATGGGCAACTACGTAGTAAGTATCATGTAAGATGATGTCAAGGGAAGAGTTGGCTAAAACAACACCAGTTAGTCCTCCAATGGTGAAGAGAAACACGAACCCTAGGGCTCAAAGAAGGGCGGGGCTATAGTTAAGCTGGGACCCGTGAAGAGTAGCTAATCATCTGAAAATTTTGATCCCTGTTGGAACGGCAATAATTATAGTAGCGGAGGTGAAGTAAGCTCGGGTATCCACGTCTATGCCCACTGTAAATATATGGTGAGCTCAGACTACGAACCCTAGGAGGCCAATAGATAACATGGCGTAAATTATTCCCAGAGATCCGAAGGCTTCCTTTTTCCCACTTTCTTGGCTAATAATATGGGAAATTAATCCAAAGCCAGGTAAAATGAGAATGTAAACTTCTGGGTGCCCGAAAAATCAAAATAAGTGTTGATATAGGATTGGATCACCCCCACCAGCAGGATCAAAGAATGAGGTGTTTAGGTTACGGTCTGTGAGAAGTATTGTGATTGCTCCAGCTAAGACTGGAAGGGAGAGAAGGAGAAGTAAAGCAGTAATGGCTACCGCCCAAACAAATAGGGGTATACGATCTAATGTCATACCGGCAGATCGTATATTAATCACTGTTGTAATGAAGTTAACAGCCCCTAAGATTGATGACACTCCAGCTAAATGAAGAGAGAAGATAGCTATATCCACAGAGGCTCCAGCATGTGCAATTCCTGCAGAAAGAGGTGGATAAACTGTTCAACCGGTACCTGCTCCATTTTCAACCAATCTTCTGGCGAGGAGGAGGGTTAATGAAGGGGGTAACAATCAGAATCTTATGTTATTTATACGGGGGAACGCTATATCAGGGGCACCAAGTATTAGAGGGACTAGTCAATTTCCAAATCCCCCAATTATAATGGGCATAACTATAAAGAAGATTATTACAAAGGCGTGAGCAGTAACAATAACATTGTAAATTTGATCATCACCAATCAAGGACCCGGGCTGTCCTAGCTCTGCGCGAATTAGTAGGCTCAGGGAGGTTCCTACCATACCTGCCCATGCACCAAAAATGAAATATAGGGTTCCAATGTCCTTGTGATTTGTTGAAAAGAGTCATTGTCGCGGTAGGATGGCTGAGAGTTAGGCAATAGATTGTAAATCTATCTACGGGATTATCCCCCCTCATACCAGCCTTGTAGTCAACAATGATACTAGACTGCAATTCTAGAGGAGTAAACATTAAAGGTTCACTAAGGCTTAAAGAACCTCCTTTATTGATAGCTTTGAAGGCTATTAGTTTACTTTAACTTAAAACCTTAAGTTAAATGAGATGTATAATAAGGGATGAGATGGGTAAGCCTATCGTGGAGATTATGCCAAAAATAATGGAAAGGTAGAGGGGAGAATTAAGCTTTAGTGAAGCCTCTCTTCAAAGACTTTCTGGGTAAGATAGTATAAAAGCGCTAAACCCGAGTCGTAGATAATAGAATAGTGTGATTAGAGTTATTGTTACTATAACGGTGACAATGAAAATTATTCCGGATGAAGTGAGATTTTGAATGATAATTCATTTTGGGAGGAATCCCAAAAATGGGGGCAACCCTCCTAAGGATAGAAGGGACGAGAAGAGGGCAAATTTAACGATAGGTCCGGTGGGGTTAAAAGTGAAGGCTTGGTTTAGGTGAGAGATCCCAAAGGATTGAAGTATGAAAATGATGGTTGCGGTTAGGAACGAATAAGTGATGAAATAAATATTTCATAGATTTTCTCCTAATATTAAGGCAGAGATTAGCCACCCTAAGTGGTTGATTGATGAATAGGCTAAAATTTTACGGAGGGAGGATTGATTTAGACCACCAATTGACCCAACTACCACAGACATAAAAATAACTAGGGTAGTGAAAATGTTTAGGGACAGGTTATATGATAGGAGTATTAATGGGCCGATTTTTTGCCAAGTCATTAAAATAAATCCATTTATTCATGTTAATCCCTCTATTACTCCTGGGAATCAAAAATGGAAGGGGGCGGCCCCCATTTTTAAAAGGAGAGAGGAATTAATTAGGGAATTAATGAATGGATTAAGTGTGAGAAGGGTGTTAGGAAAAGAGAAAATAAGAGAGGAGAAAATTACGGTAAAAAGGAGGACTGCTGAAGCGAGGGCCTGGGTGAGAAAATACTTAAGCGATGCTTCTGTAGTTATTAGATTTGAAGTGTTGGTTAGGAGGGGGATGAAAGAAAGGAGGTTGATTTCAAGGCCAACCCAAGCTCCAAACCATGAATTGGAAGAGATTCTAATCACTGTTCCACCCATTAGGGTGGCGATGAATAGGAGTTTTGTAGGGTTATTGATCACTAGAAAAAAGAGGGGTAGAACCTCTATATATGGGGTATGAACCCATTAGCTTTATTAGCTTATTTTTCTTTATATTCAAGTGTAAGATGCACGAAAGTTTTTGATACTTTAGGGAATAGTTTAAATCTATTGGATATAATGAAAGTAAATAAAATTTACATGATTTATCCTATCAAGATAACCCTTTTTTCAGGCATTTCATT